GGCTCTTATGTTGTGACTTGGAATAAACGTTTCTCTGTGGAGGAACGGAATAGCAATTTATTCCTATGGAACATCTAGGAACAAGAAGATTTAATCGGAAATATCGACAAATTCTTGCGGAGTCCAAAGAAATGAAATAAAAAAGACCCACTGTTCCAATCTCATCTCTATCGAATTTTAATATCAGAATAGTGGATATAGTCATGATTCAATGGGTCAGGTCCACTTACTTTTTCTTTTGTTGATTTCTAATCTTTACAATGGATTTGATTGGAATAATGGAAAATAGGAATATTTGGCAATTCAAGAGACGACTTATCATTATTCATTCTCATTATTCATTATAATATAATAAACAAATGTTCAACTTTATAACTACTATACTCTAATTGAATTAGAATAAGTTATTATTCTAATTCAGTTATACAGTTGGTTACTTTTTTTTATTACAAATATCAATATCAACAATATCTCTATTCTCCGCTCAAATATGAATACTAAGACTGGAGTTTTATGAAAAAATCGAAAGCCCCTTATCGGATTTGAACCGATGACTTACGCCTTACCATGGCGTTACTCTACCGCTGAGTTAAAAGGGCGCGTTTGATTCAATTCCTGAATGAATCATTATGCGGATAAGATAGATCTATGTACATATATTATATACATAAGTACATGCAATAGACTCATAATAGCTAGTGGCCCATTCGGGAACGAGAAATTTGATTTCCCTAGGGTAAGAATGGTTTATTGATATTGAATTTGATAAATATCAATGCAATGAATTATTTCAAGACTGACTCGAATTACTTTTCTTTTATTGAATTGACCCCTATCAGAACGAAATTCACTTGATTGATACATGTACCTACCAATTCGACATAGATCCAAGATATTTCATCGAATCATGTGATGAAGAGATTCTACTTGTCCCCTGAAGCAAATTCTTAAAGAAAAAACCATTTTCGATAACTTGTTGATCCCCTCAGATTTATCGTTTGTTAATTTCCTGGCTTAGTGTGAGATGGGCATATCTCATCTTAACAACGAGTGAATCAATGAATGAAAGTGGAAGAAATGGAGTTTAACCTTTTTTCTGGCGGACAAATCATTCCCTGAAAGGATCCTATCCTTTTTCTATTTATATATATAAATTTATCTATAGAAATTTATTATTATTTTAGTTATCTATTTATTATTATTTAATATATTAATATTTAATATAGAATATTTAATATAGTACTATCTAATATAGTAATATCGATTTATAGATTTATATAATAGATTTATTAATAGATTTCTATATAGAATGGCGCTTAGAATGAATGATTCATGAATAGAAATGACGAATCAAAAAATTCTATGGAATCATGAAAGACAGAAAGATCCGTCGGATCTAGTCATACCATTACATTATATTGACAATTAAAAAAAACTGTTCATACTATGAGCATAGTATGATGGCGGTCGGGCAAGCATGCATGCCCCCATCGTCTAGTGGTTTAGGACATCTCTCTTTCAAGGAGGCAGCGGGGATTCGACTTCCCCTGGGGGTAGGGTACTACGAAAGGAAGTTGATCATGGATTATCAATAAGCCTAGAATTGATTCTTCCTGGGTCGATGCCCGAGCGGTTAATGGGGACGGACTGTAAATTCGTTGGCAATATGTCTACGCTGGTTCAAATCCAGCTCGGCCCAATAATTCGCTGATCCACCATGAAATGATATAACCCATTTGTTTTCCAGAAATTCCTGATAAGGAGGAAAAAAAAAAAGAAAACTTTATGATATATCCCTACTTCTTATTTGCTCTATTTATTTTTATTTGTTCCCACAAATGCGGATCTTGCTAATGATCTAGATTCATATCAGGATTTGTAAGTATAAAGTCTAAGGAAAAGAGTAAAGAAAAAAAAAAGACTCTTTTTGTTCATTGAAAGATTGATTATCAATCGATTTGACAATAACGAAAGGATTAATCCATGCCGCTCTCACTAAAGTGCGTATCCATGTGGATATCAATATATCATTCGCGTCTATGTTACAACACGGCGATTCTAAATAGAAATGGTTTGAATGAAATCATAAGAATATGTATGCTATACACCTTATTTCCCTGGGATTGTAGTTCAATTGGTCAGAGCACCGCCCTGTCAAGGCGGAAGCTGCGGGTTCGAGCCCCGTCAGTCCCGACGGATCCAATAAACACTCAATCCATCTCTCCATTTTCTGTGAAAAAGAGGACAAGGAGCAGAATTTCATTCCCAACGGAAATCCTTATTTCTTTTTTTTTTTGCTTTTTCGTTTCTTATCAAACAAATACGAGAATTTCCATTACTTCAACTAGTACCGATTGGTGGGAGAGAGACATATGTGGATTAGTACAATTATTGGTAGCATCATATTCAGAATTCCAAGAGATACCATACTGGGTCGGACTTTTTCGATTGTTCCCGATCCGTGTAATGGAATAGAATATCCTATGTTTCCTGGAAGCACATACACAAATGGAATTCATTTCTTGTACGCTACAAAATGAATTTAACATAGTTACCCTGATAGAATACTTTTCAGATTAAACCTATCTCTTTTTCTGGTTCCGATTGTGTGTAATCTCAGTTACTAATTTGAATTTGAAACAATTTATCTCATTCAAATTGCACACTGAACTTTTGATATATGCGTCCCAGTCCTAATCCAAGGAAAGAGGATATTAATAAAAGAAAGATCAAACAAGGATCCCGCCTCTCTTAGCAAGGGAATGAATCATTTTTTTTCCTTTCTAAGGTAAAGATCCCATCGAAAAAAGAACAAATTCTAAAATAGTGAATTTGATGGAATATTAGATCTTTTAGACTGGGACTCATCTTTATCACACTTCTTTGTCTTCCAAGAAAATTAGATCATTAAAAAAACGGAGTTTAGAACTTAACTCAGTCTTTTTTTACATTTTACTTCTATTGTTTGTTTGGGTTTGTAACCAATGGAAGTGGAAAAACGGTCAGATGATACTTCATCAGATGATTGTACAAGGAAGGTGGTAGGTTATAGAAAAGAAAGAAAGAATGGAAAAGAATGATAAATAAAGGAATTCTTGATTAGATTAGATCAAGAATCCAATTTTGGATTCGGTATGGATAAAAGATCCTCTATGTTATACTATTCAATTCTCGACGATGAATCGATTTGATAGCTCAGATATTGTTATTCATGATATTGATCTGATTCAATATCATCGAGATATAATTCATCCCATTGAATTTACAGGTGAAAGATTTCTCATCTCTATGGGATTAAATCCCGAGTTATTGCGAAGTAAAAAAAACGAAACGATGAGATTATGGAAGTAAATATTCTCGCATTTATTGCTACTGCACTGTTCATTCTAGTTCCTACTGCTTTTTTACTTATCATTTACGTAAAAACAGTCAGTCAAAATGATTAATTTGAATGAAACTTGACTCCTTAGTTCTTATCAATGATTGAAGAAAGAAAATCAAAAGGATTACAATTTCGCGTCTTAAATGGGACTAGAATCAGCAGTATTCTATGAGATCCGATAGTATGGTAGAAAGATTCATATATTTCTTTCTACCATACTATTTCTTACTGTTATTGTAGTGTATAAAGTTGTACTGTATAAAGATAGAGGCTTAATATAGATCAATCTAAAATATGTATCTTCATATTCATATATGTAGATATCAATTACATATATGTAATGTACATAGCACCCCAATTCTATTTCTTTGCTTCATCTATTTGATTTGTATTGATTCCAATCAAAAAATCGAGAGGCAACTCTTACGGTTCTAATTCCTAGATTTCTGATTATTTCCAATATGAATCCCGGTATCCATCGAAAGAATCAAATCAATGAAGGAAAAATGGTATAGGCATATATTAATAAAAAAAAACCAAGTAATCTTTTTTTTTTTTTTTGTTTTTTCGCATTCCGAAGAAGTAATTGATTGAGCCGTTGACAGATGATTCAAGGAGTTCTATGGGAACTTCTTCGGATTTCGAAAAGGAGTAGTAAACCTCATCGATTTGTAACGTTTGAACCATGATATGAAACGAGTTGATAAAGCATAAATCCAATTTATACAATAATAAAGTAAATGCGCAATATGTGACTTGCCCAAGGCAAGATCTTATTATGCGTAGTATCTCGTCGGACAATCGCTATGTCTATGTTGTTTCCCATAGAAAGTGCGTATCCACTTAATAACAGAACGACTTTCTCTTTGAACAGTAAAGAGGGAAACAAATAAAAAGGGTCCGTTGTTCCTCGTTGTCCATATATAATTCTGGTAAGAGCCGGTTCACCAAAATAGAAAATTTAGTAAGAATTCGGTTGGAAGAAATTTCCTATCATTTGTATCCCCTTTACTTTCGAAATACGAACATGGGAATCATTGAAATATCTGTTTGATTGAAAGGGTATTATTCATATAATACATTATTCCACCAGAATCCAATGGAATTTCGAAATAAAGATATTTTTATTTAAATTTCATTACTATTTTTAAATTAATATTTTCTCAGTTAAAAACGAGAATGATTTATAAAACAATTGATACAGTTTGATTTGATTCCTCAACTCAATTAGTAGTACCCTTAGAGTCCACTTCTTCCCCATACTACGAGCGAAAGGGAAAATGTAAAGACTACCATTAAAGCAGCCCAAGCGAGACTTACTATATCCATGTGAATTATGTCCCCTATCTCTATGAATATGAAGGAATTATTCCATTATTGCTCACTAATAATAGTGGAATCAATGGTGCAGAGTCAAAAAAAAAGGGGGGGGGGATTCTGACCCAACACTATTGATGAACCAATCCAATAAATACATCTATAACAAGTTCGTATATGATTTCTAGTAGAATCGGGAAACATTAAGCACAAGCAAAATAAAATAGGCAGTGACACCCTTGGAAAGTATCAAGGGAGTGTTACTAATGGAACATGTAGGATAATAAAACCTATTGTTTCT